TTGAAAAAAGCGTAAGCCTCGGGCAATTTGGCAAAGAAAAAAAGACTCGAATGCAGTATAGAATTAAGATAGATACAGATCAAACTAAAGATATTAAGCATAACAAATGTTGCATTCTTTGAGATAATTGTATTTTGTTTTGATTGAGTTATCGGTATAAGTTAAAAATGAAGAAATAGAAAATAGCCCAAAAATTCTTCTTTTTTTTGACTAACTCAATCAAAAATCCTTCCATTCTCAAACGAAAATAGAAGGAATCATACTTTCATACAATATCTTAATTAAATTATATGTAATGATCAATAAATTCCGTTTCATTTAACAACTACACGTGTCAAATCTTAGCAACAATGTAACGGATTCCATGGATATGTGGGCGGGAATTGACGAACAATCAATACCTATATTAGTGTTTAGTAGTGTTGAATCGAAATCGAAATGGGGCGTGGCCAAGTGGTAAGGCAACGGGTTTTGGTCCCGCGACTCGGAGGTTCGAATCCTTCCGTCCCAGAGTTGCCCAATCCTATTCGAAGATTGTTTTGTTTTAGATAATGTAAAAAAAGAAATCTCTTTCGTTTATTTGTTTAAGAGTGTAATTTTTATTTACTAGTTCCCTGTTTCAGACTTCTACTGATTCATAAAAGAATAATATCTTTGACTTTACTTTCTCACAAATCGAACCGAGTACTTATGACATACAGATTCTTTTTGTGATCGGGGTAGGAATCGAGATCAATGTATATTCAAAAAATAAATGGATTCTTCACCGTATGCGCGTTTTATTCAACTTTAATAATATTCTATATATATTGATTGAAGTTAGTTACTTAGAAAAAAAATTTACATCCTATACCCATATCCAGTTATTTGAATTCTTAATGCTCTTTCCTTTTTTTATTCTATATCTATATTCATAAATATTTTATGGATTTTGTGTAAAGATTCCTGAAAACAACCTAAAGTAGAAATAGTGTCCATAATGTATTGAAATTGTTCTTTTTCAATGACTGTGACATTTCTTGTTGGTGAAAAGATCTGTTATTACTTAATTCCAATTTTGATTTTATCAATAATTTTATCAATCAGATGAAAGAATAACAACCTAAACCTAACTTTTCTTATTATTTCTATTTTTTATTCTTTATTTTGAATTTCTATTTGTTTTGTGGATGAAAAAAATAGAAATTCATTGTATTTTGGATCTATATAGTTATAGTTGGGTGAAATTTTTGATGATTCAATTCGAAAATCCTAGATTATCTATTCCTTTTAGGTTAAAAATTTCCTTATTTTTATTTTATGATGATTTGTGTCTCTTTAATTAATGAGCGATTCGCTAACATTTTTTAGTTTTATGATATTCGAAGAAGTGTGCAATTGGAGAATCAATACTTATCGAGTGACTTCTGCCCCTTTGCAACCGGACTTGCTTTTTTTGTTAATTTAATAACGTATATTCACTCTGTTCGGGTATTGGAAATCTGATTAAAGATCTTTCTTTATTTCTTTAGTAGATTTCTTTATCTGTACTTTGAATCTGTATTATTTTATTTATTGTATTATTATGTATCTATTGAGCCAATGATTATTCATGATTCCATATTGAATCAATTCCATACTGGTTCCAAACTAGAGGAATGTTATGGTAAAACTTCGTTTAAAACGATGTGGTAGAAAGCAACGTGCGGCTTGAAGGACGTGATCGGTTGTGGATTCTGACATCCACCATTTATAGGAATTATGAGGTGCTCTTGGCTCGACATAGTTTGTTCTGTTCTACATGGAACCCTCATTTAGTTGGGTTGTGAGTTAAAGTAAATAGTACACGATGTAGCTCGAGCGGAAAGGATTAATTCATTTTTCGGAGGTAAGGATCTAGGGTTAATGTCAATCAATAAGTTGGAACAACTTCGTAAGCATATCTTCGATATAGAAATTTGAAAGATTCAATTTGAACAAAAACTCTTCTTGGATTTGAAATTTTTGTTGGAATTGGAAAAACTATTTCGATAAAAAGTGTATCGTACGGGAATCAAGCATTCACATGATTCTTCGATAGTCAATAAATCACAAAAGGTATGTTGCTGCCATTTTGAAATGATTCAGGATCACCGAAGTAATGTCTAAACCCAATGATCCAAAACAAGGATAAACGATCTTGGAACAAGAAAACGCCAATTTAAATTGTCTCAATAATTTAATTTGAGCAGAAAAAAATAAGGAATGGAATAAAGGGTGGATTTTAAATGAGACAAAAATTGGTTAGAGAGAGCTCAATAAAAAAAATGTCAAGGGTTTCTGGTTTTCCTTTGAACTCTTTGAGTCTAACTTGAGTTATAAGTACGAATGTTTTTTCTTTTCAGTTTTTTCGGTAAGGAAGAAAAAACGAACTAAATCCTAGTTTCATTGATGATATATTTTATAGATCTATTTGTCACTCTACATAGTATGATCGAAATTCGAATCATTCTTTCTCGAGCCGTACGAGGAGAAAGCCTCCTATACGTTTCTAAGGGGGGGATTTTTCATCTATCCCAATGGGCCATCTATCGAATCGTTGCAATTGATGTTCGATCCCGAAGAGAGGGAAGAGATCTTCAGAAAGTAGGTTTTTATGATCCGATAAAGAATCAAACTTATTCAAACGTTCCTGCCATTTTAAATTTCCTTGAAAAAGGCGCTCAACCCACGGGAACTGTTCATGATATTTTAAAGAAGGCAAAGATATTTAAGTAACTTCCCGTTAATTACACGAAATTAAATGCAACAATCAAGAAATAGAAAAAAAGAGGGAGCGATCTTTTTGTAATTTTTTTCTTTATCTACGCTTCTTTTATTCTCTATGTAATGTAGGTTTTCTATGAAGTGCCAATCTAACACAAGTTTTTTTATTTCTTTTGTTTTATTAATGCTCATATTGACAATAGTGTATTGAGCAAATATAATTGATCGTGGATAAATAGATCTTTTTATCCACGCCCTATAAGTTTTGTTACTTTACTTCATATAAATGATAGGTTTCTTGGATTCGATTGACATGATACAAAAAGTCTCTTCTGAATGAAAAAACTAGGATCTATTTATCTTATCTCTGATAATTTTTTCTATTTTTATTTCATTTGACCTATTCTTTTTTTATGTTCATAATTGAATCTAAAAAAAAAATTGATGGGGTTGTCCAATTTCTTTTTATAATTCCGATCGTATCTATATATAATTCAATTTTTGGGTTGCTAACTCAACGGTAGAGTACTCGGCTTTTAAGTGCGGCTAGAATCTTTTACACATTTGGATGAAGCAACGGATTCGTCCATACCGTTGGTAGAGTTTGTAAGATCACGACTGATCCTGAGAGGGAACGAATGGAAAAAACAGCATGTCGTATAAATGAATAACTCTAAGATAAAAATATGAAATCCTTACTTAACTTACGGAATCGGTATAAAATTAAAAGAAATATTCTTTTGATTCTTAGAGTTTTAATTCTTAAGAGCGGTACAAAAAAATTCCTGGTTGGATCGAGTGAATAAATGGATAGAGCCGAAAAGCTCAAATTAAATTATAGGGAAACAAAAAAAGCAACGAGCTTCTGTTCTTAATTCGAATAATTACCCGATCTAATTATACGTTAGAAATATATTAGTTCCAGGTACGGTAAAAGGTTTTTTATTTCATAACCTTACTTAAATAAAATAATAAGTGGATTCTCCGCTTTTTTCCGAATCCTAACTATTAACTATATCCCTGAGTGGAGACGAATGTGTAAAAGAAACAGTATATTGAGAAACATAATTAAAAATTTTTCTAAAGTCAAAAGAGCGATCGGGTTGCAAAAATAAAGGATTTATAACCATCTTGGTATCTTATAACGAACAAAAACCGATTGGGTGGAAAAAGATAGAATCTATTAATTAATCATCTCCAAGGTATCCATTCTTTTCTTAATAATATAATATACCTTGTTTTAACTGTATCGTACTATGTATCATTTGATGGCCCAAGAAATTCTCAGTTTTGGTTCAAATCTAATTTAAAATGGAGGAATTACAAAGATTTTTAAAAATGGATAGATCTCGAGAACGAGACTTCCTATATCCACTTCTCTTTCAGGAATATATTTATGCACTTGCTCATGATTTTGGGTTAACTAAATCGATTCCTTATGAGTCTATGCAAATTTTAAGTTATGACAAAAAATATAGTTCACTAATTGTTAAACGTTTAATTATTCGAATGTATCAACAGAATCATTTGATTATTTTGGATAATTATTCGAATCAAAAAAAAATTTTTGAGCATAATAAAAATTTGTATTCTCAAATGATATCAGAGGGGTTTGCTGTCATTGTGGAAATTCCATTTGCATTGCGATTAGTATCCTCCTACCAAGGTAAAGAATCAATTAATTTACGATCCATTCATTCTACATTTCCCTTTTTAGAGGATAAATTTGTACATTTAAATCGTGTATTAGATATACTAATACCTTATCCGATCCATTTGGAACTGTTGGTTCAAAACCTTCGTTGTTGGATACAAGATGCCTCCTTTTTGCACTTATTAAGATTCTTTCTCTATGAGTATCATAATTGGAATAGTATTACTACTCAAAAAACGAAACAGAATCTTTTTTTTTTTAAAGAGAATCGAAGATTCTTCTTGTTTCTATATAATTTTCATGTATATGAATCGGAATCCATATTTCTTTTTCTACGTAAAAAATCTTATCATTTACGATCAATATCTTCTATAGCTTTTCTTGATCGAACACATTTTTATGGAAAAATAGAACATTTTCAAGTCGTTTTTCATAATGATTTTCATACCATCCTATGGTTGTTCAAGGATCCCTTCATGCACTATTTCCGATATCAAGGAAAATCGATTATGTCTTCAAAAGGAACTCCTCTTCTGATGAAGAAATGGAAATATTACCTTGTAAACTTGTGGGAATGTCATTTTTATTTTTGGTCTCAGCCGGATAGGCTTCATATAAACCA